AGCTCATTATGTTCATATCGATCTATTATGCGCCTTTGCATCTAGCATTGGGTAGACCTTATACAATAATTGTCATAGTTCTACCGTATCTTTTATTTCATTTCTTCGGCAAGAATCACAAACACTTTTTTAATTATGGATACAAGAATCCAAATTCAATACGTAATTTTAGCATTCCAAAAATATTCTTTAATAATCTTATTTTTCAGTTATTAAACCCCTTCTTTTTACCAAGTTCAATGTTAGTCAGATTAAGATTAGCGACCATTTATATGTTTCTATATATATTCAATATATTTTATGAGAATAAAACAATATATTTTATGAGAATAAAAAAAAACAATAACAAAAAACTAAAAAGATAAATAAAAAAAATAAAAAAAATAAAATATATGAAGAAATTCGCCCCCCCCCCACATATTTGATAGCCTCTCCCAGAAAAAAACTTGTAATACCAACTCCATTTGGAATTCCATCAATTACTTGTCTATCAAAAAAAGAATTTAGTTTAGCTAATTTTCTAACACTCGCAATTAAAGATACTCCATAAAAAGCATCTATGTAACCGCGATTATATGACCAATCATATATGACATTTCGTATTTTAGCAACAATTTTTTTAGGAACATTTTTTTCAAATAAATTTAGTAAGTTCAAATTTTGTAAAGATGAATAAACAGGCTTATAGAAAAAGGATGCTATAAATATTCCGAAAAAAGCTAAACTAACCGAAAAAGTTGCATTTGTCAAAAATTCATACCAATCCGTAGAATTGTTTGAATTTTGATGTAAGGGGTCTATAGACGGAATTAACAATTTTGATAATATGATCCCTTCTTGGTTGAAATTAATTCCTATAGCCCCAACGAACAAAGTCAATAGTACTAATAAAAGCATAGAAAATAGCATAGTATTGTCCGATTCATGAGGATAGAAACAAGAAGCAGTCTTTTGAGTACCAAAATAAATCATATCAATAAAACGACGTGTTATGCTTTTCATATTTCGATTAATTCGATGTAGATATATCTTCTTCCGAAAAACAGAAGTCCTTTTATTATTATTCATTGTTAATAACGCTAATAAATTCATTTTATTTTTTAAAAAATTTTTTCCTTCTTTACCCCATAAAGATATTGAATAGAATGAACTATTTTTTTTTCCATTGAAATTTTCAAAATGAACATTTAAATATCCTTCAAAAACAAGTAAATAGATCCGAAACATATAAAATGCAGTTAATCCTGCTGTGAAACAAGCTATTATTGCAAAAATTGGTGAATAGAGCCAACTATCATTAAGAATCTCATCTTTGGACCAAAAACAAGCAAAGGGCGGAATACCACAAAGAGAAAGTGTACCTATTAAAAAAGTAGTTTTTGTAATCGGCGCATGTTTTGTTAAACCGCCCATAAGAACCATATTTTGACTTTTATCTGGAGAATATCCAACAATAGCTTCCATTGAATGAATAATGGATCCAGATCCTAAAAACAACAATGCTTTTGAATAAGCATGAGTAATCAAATGAAATAAAGCGGCTCGATAAGAGCCCATACCGAGAGCTAACATCATATAACCCAATTGAGACATTGTCGAATAGGCCAAATTTCTTTTAATATCTTGTTGAGCAAGAGCTAAGGTAGCTCCTAAGACTACTGTTATTATACCTATGAAAGCTATTACATTCATTATGTAGGGTATAACTATGAAAAGAGGAAGAAGTCGAGCTACAAGAAAAATTCCCGCCGCCACCATAGTAGCAGCATGTATAAGAGCGGAAATAGGGGTAGGCCCTTCCATAGCATCCGGCAACCATACATGAAGGGGGAATTGGGCAGATTTAGCAACGGAACCGCAAAATAACAAGAGGGCACACAAAGTAACAAAAAAAATATTAACCTCATTATTATAAATCAAGTTATTGAATATTTGAAACAAATTCCGAAACTCCAAACTACCTGTTATCCAATAAAAACCTAGAATTCCTAATAATAACCCAAAATCTCCTACACGATTAGTTACAAACGCTTTTTGACAAGCATTTGCCGCAATAGGACGTGTGAACCAAAAACCTATTAATAGATAAGAACACATTCCAACCAATTCCCAAAAAATATAAATTTGTATCAAATTAGAACTAGTAACTAATCCCAACATGGAAGTATTAAAAAAACTCATATAAGCAAAAAATCGCAAATATCCTTGATCATGAGACATATAATTATCACTATAAATAAGAACCAGAATGCCAACCGTAGTGATTAATATTAACATAATAGAGGTAAGTGGATCGATCAAATAGCCAAACTCTAAAGAAAGATCATTATTTATAGTCCAAGACCATACATATTGATAGATAAAACTGTTATTGATTTGATGAATCGACAGATCGACCGACAAAATCATAACTATACTTAAAAAAAAAATACTAGGAAAAGCCCACATACGGCGAAGATTTTTTGTTGTCGTGGGAAAAATAAGGAGCCCCACTCCTATTAACATAGGAACTGGAAGTGAAATGAAAGGTATGATCCATGAAGATTGATATGTATATTCCATAAAAAAAGAAAATAAAGAATAAAAAATCTTATGATTCTTACTTAATGAGTTTTGTTTCTTATTCGCCGGTTTGATCTCTTTTGTAAAGGGTTCAGTTAATAAAAAAGTGAAAACACATAAACAGAATTATCGATTATTCATTTTTCTGAATCTTCGCGCTTTCAATATTGCAAAGTACAAAGTCAAAATGGGTCAATAACCAAATTCCTAAGTGAAAAATAAACTTTTTTTTTTAATAATATTTATGACTTTGAATATTGAATATAATATTTAATAAAAGAATTCAATTTTTTTTTTTTTCAATTATACAAAAATTTTTATCTATAGAATGAGGATAAATAATTACACCAAAACTAAAAACAGTCGTTTGTTTATTTTGAGATGAATCATCATGACTCATAAAAACAATTTATATGATTTATATAACATGACCCAATAAAATAATAATTTTTGTTTATTATTCAGAAATATTAGTTTCTTATTCACAAATATTAGTTCAAAAATGAACTAATTGATTTGATTATTTTCCATATAGAATAAAAAGACATCTATGTTTGGAAACATTAAAAAAAGGGGGGGTTCAGATAGATAAGATATATGGCTGACTAATTAACGAATAATTTATTTTTCATTTACATAAAAAAATGTCTTTCACATCGAACTGTGTATGTAGCAATGAAAAAACTATACTAGTTGGATGGCAGTTCCAAAAAAACGCACTTCTATATCAAAAAAAAGAATTCGGAAAACTTTTTGGAAAAAGGGGGGGTATTGGACAGCATTGAAATCTTTTTCATTAGCGCAATCTATTTCTACGGGGAATTCAAAAAGTTTTTTTGTGTAAGAAATAGAGAAAGTTGGAATAATTCGAATTAACTGGATTCAAAGAATATTTTCTAATATCTAATATACAATAGAATATTTAATATAGAATTAATTGTCTATAATTATTTATTATTAAATTTTTTATTTATATTAATAATTATTTAAATTTTTATAATTTATTCTAATAAACTAATAAATAAAATTTAATAAATAAGAATTCTATTACAAATTATAATAGAATTCTTATTTATTATTATCTTAATGTTGACTAAAAAATATTACATTTTTTTTAATTGATTCTTTCAATCTCGACGATTGACTAAAAATCGATTATTATGATTTCGAGTAAGCCGCTATGGTGAAATTGGTAGACACGCTGCTCTTAGGAAGCAGTGCTTGAGCATCTCGGTTCGAGTCCGAGTGGCGGCATGGCATTTTATTTTATCTTATCTTCTAAAAGAAAAAAAGTAAGTCCTATAATGAATTCAATTCCCGATTTCTATTCTATTCTAGTATTCAGATCTTTATTTTTATTTTTTTATGATATTTTCAACTTTAGAGCATATATTAACTCATATATCGTTTTCGGTCGTATCAATTGTAATTTCAATTCATTTGATAACCTTACTAGTCAGTGAAATCGTAGGATTATATGATTGGTCCGAAAAGGGCATGATAATAACTTTTTTCTGTATAACGGGATTGTTAGTTACTCGTTGGATTTTTTCAAACCATTTACCATTTAGTGACTTATATGAATCATTAATCTTTCTTTCATGGGGTTTTTCCATTTTTCATATGATTTCATGTTTAAAAAAACATAAAAACCATTTAAGTACAATAATTGCACCAAGTGTTATGTTTACCCAAGGTTTTGCTACTTCGGGTCTTTTAACCGAAATGCATCAATCCGCAATATTAGTACCTGCTCTACAATCCCATTGGTTAATGATGCACGTAAGTATGATGATATTGGGCTATGCAGCTCTTTTATGTGGATCATTATTATCAGTAGCTATTTTAGTCATTACATTTCGCGAAGTCATACAAATTATTGGTAAAAGCAATAATTTATATTTTTTAAATGAATTATTTTCTTTTGCTGAGATCAAATACATAAATATGAATGAAAGAAAGAATGGTTTACGAAACACTTCTTTTTTTTCTTCTAGAAATTATTACATGTCTCAATTTATTCAACAATTGGACCGTTGGAGTTATCGTATTATTAGTCTAGGTTTTATTTTTTTAACACTAGGTATTCTTTCAGGAGCAGTATGGGCTAATGAGGCATGGGGATCATATTGGAATTGGGATCCAAAGGAAACTTGGGCCTTTATTACTTGGACCATATTCGCAATTTATTTACATACTAGAAAAAATAAAAAATTGGAAGGTGTAAATTCTTCAATAGTGGCCGCTCTGGGCTTTCTTATAATTTGGATATGTTATTTGGGGATCAATTTATTAGGAATAGGACTACATAGTTATGGTTCATTTACATCTAATTGAATTAAAGTAAGTAAAAAAGAACTTAACTTGACAAATACAAATATATATATATATATATATACATATATATATATATATATAATTTGATTTTATCGATTATATATATATATTATTAAGTGAAAAGATATATATTATTAAGTGAAAAGAAAACTTCTCATAAATTAATCGTCGAGAACCCTTTAAATCAAGTAATATAGTGACTCAAGGGGTTCTCACAAACAACAATCATATTCGATTACAATTCTAATTCATTTTATTTTGTAATCCAGTGGAAAAATCTTTTTTTTTTTTTTACGTGATTTTTTATTTATTTCTTCACGAAAACTCTCTATAAAAAATTAGATAGAATAGCTTCAACCTTGTCAACCGAGAATGAGAAAATAAAATCCGGATAAATACCAATACCTATTACGGGTATAAGGATAGAAATCGAAATAAATAATTCTCGCGGCCCAGAATCAAAAAAAGAAGAGTTTGGTGTATTAAAAAGCTTGTATCCATAGAACATCTGCCGTAACATAGATAATGAATAAATAGGAGTTAATATCATTCCAATTGCTGTTACAAAAGTAATTAGTATTTTTGTTATTAAAATATATTTTTGGTTGGTTATTATTCCAAAAAAAACTATTAATTCTGCAACAAAACCACTCATGCCCGGCAATGCAAGAGAAGCCATCGAGAAGATACTGAAAACCGTGAATATTTTTGGCATTGGGATAGCCATTCCACCCATTTCGTCGAGATAAAGAAGACGTAGTCTATCATAACCGGTTCCCGCCAAGAAAAAAAGCGCGGCGCCAATAAATCCATGAGAGATTATTTGTAAAATAGCCCCATTGAGCCCCATATCGCTTATAGAACCAATTCCTATAATTATGAAACCCATATGAGATACCGAGGAATAAGCTATTCTTTTTTTTAGATTACGTTGACCAAGAGATGTTGAAGCTGCATAGATTATTTGAATGGAACCTAATATCATTAACCAGGGGGAAAATATAGAATGAGCACGGGGTAATAATTCCATATTAATTCGAACCAATCCATATGCTCCCATTTTTAATAAGACTCCAGCTAAAAGCATACAAGTGCTGTAATGTGCTTCTCCGTGGGTGTCTGGTAACCATGTATGGAAGGGTATAATCGGCGATTTGACAGCAAAAGCAATAAGAAATCCCATATAGAATATTATTTCTAGCACCACAGGATACGATCGATTAGTTAATGTTTCCAAATTTAATGTTGGTTCATTAGAACCATATAAACCGATACCTAGAATTCCCATTAATAAAAAAACAGAACTTCCCGCAGTGTACAAAAGAAATTTTGTAGCTGAATACAAACGTTTCTTTCCCCCCCACATGGATAAAAGTAAATAAACAGGAATTAATTCTAACTCCCACATGATGAAAAAAAGTAAAATGTCTCGAGAAGAAAAGAGTCCTATTTGACCGCTATACATTGCTAACATCAGGAAATGGAATAATCGGGATTCTCGAGTAACCGGCTGAGCCGCTAAAGTCGCTAAAGTGGTAATAAATCCCGTTAGTAAAATAGGTCCTATAGAGAGTCCATCTATTCCGAATCTCCAGTAAAAATCAAAAAAATTGATCCATTTATAATTCTCCGTCAGTTGAATTAATGGGTCATCTAATGCAAAATGATAACAAAATGCATAGGTTGTAAGAAGGAGATCTATTAAGCATATACAAATGCTATACCACCGAATTACCTTATTTCCTCTATGAGGAAATAAGAAGATTAAGGAACCCCCGGCTATTGGCAAAACTACAACTACTGTTAACCAAGGAAAAAAATTCGTGATAAAAATAAGATACACTATTGGGGGCAGAAAAACCAGTTCTCAAAATGGATAAATATCTTTTTTTTTTTTTTTTATCTATTTTGAGAACTGGTTTTTGCCAGTAAAAAACCGTCGTATTCGTGTGTTGTTTTTTGAAACGTATCAATAAGCTAGACCCATGCTTCGAGTTGTTTCATGCCATAAATAAACTCGAACACTTAAGAAATCCGTTGGACAGGCGGATTCACACCTTTTACAACCAACACAGTCCTCTGTTCTTGGGGCAGAAGCAATTTGCTTAGCTTTACATCCGTCCCAAGGGATCATTTCTAATACATCTGTGGGACAAGCTCGGACACATTGAGTACATCCTATACATGTATCATAAATCTTTACTGAATGTGACATTGGATCTCTAGTAATTTTTGATGTTCAAAAAAAAAAAAAAATTTCGATCTAGTAAACTCGTAAATGAATCATATATTTAGATTCCAGATGAATCAATGATTTACCAGAACCTTGGTAATAGAAATCGAGACTTCTGGATCAATTGATAAGAATAGAAGAGGACCAAGATACTTTGATTTCTTACATTTTCGCAAACATGATCATAAGTTGTGTAGGTGTAGCACACATACTAATATTGAATTGATAAATATTACACTATTCGATCTAAATTCTACTTTTTCTGATTAATTATGATTATAAATACTATTTATTCAACAAATTCGATTGATTGATACGAGTTGATTTTCTGTTACGATAAATTGAGGAAACAATAGCCAATCCGATTGCTGCTTCAGCAGCTGCAATAGCTATAACAAAAATTGAAAAAATATTTCCTTTTAATTGGCGACTATCAAAAAAATCAGAAAAGGTTACGAGATTTATATTAACTGCATTCAGTATAAGTTCAAGACACATAAGGGCTCGAACCATATTTCGACTCGTGATCAATCCATAGATACCTATAGAAAATAAATAGGCACTCAAAACAAGTACATGTTCGAGCATCATTGACCAACTCCTTATCAATTTCGATTCATTTCAATATGAACAACAATTCCACGGATTCAATTAACTAAAAAATATAACAAATCTAGAACACAAGAATATATTGGCACTAAAAAAATAAATTTCTACATAAACACTTTTTCACGTTCACATAGAATTCAACGAAAATAAAATAAATGTGATAAAATCGAACAAAATTAAATTTGGATTTTTATTGCTAGTTCTAAAGATTTCTTTTCTTATTGACGAGCCACAACAATTGCACCTATCAAAGCGGATAAAAGAATTATTGAAATAAGTTCAAATGGAAGAAAAAAATCTGTTGATAAATGAATTCCAATTTGTTGACTAGTATTTATCAAATCTTGCTCTATAATTTGGTTTGGTCTTGTAGTCCAAATAATCCCATACCATGATGTATCTGAAATAGTAGTTATTAGTGAAACAAAAATACTTGTACAAATCATCAAAGTAATTCCATCCCCAACAGTCCAAAGAGGAAAATCTTGGTAATATTCTGAACCATTTATGAACATCACAGCAAATAGGATTAAAACGTTTATAGCTCCCACATAAATAAGTAACTGGGCTGCAGCTACAAAATGGGCGTTTGATAAAATATAAAATAAAGATATACAAACAAGAACCAGTCCCAACGAAAAAGCAGAAAAAATGGGGTTGGTAAGTAATACGACTCCTAGACTTCCTAATATAAGACCGGATCCCAGAAAGACTAAAAGAAAATCATGTAGCGGTTCAGGCAAATCCATTAGATGTAATTATATGTAAATGTAAAATAAAAAAATAAATCGAAATTTCATGACCTTATTGATACGACCAGTAAAAGGTTTTATATACTCAATTTGTCTCGGCATTGAATTAAATCGAATGCCTAAGGAGTCTGAATTGATATAGGTATAGTTATAGAACCAATGTCATTTCATTTTTTATACGAAAGAGAGTAGTTCCAAACTATATTAAAATTGAAACTAAACTCTACTATAATATTTTTTTAATATTTCTATAATATTTAATTTTTATAATTTTATAAATCTAATAGAATATTTATTTAGAATATTTATTCATTTTTTATAAAAAATTTTATAAAAAAAAATTATTTTATTTGAATTGTTCGAATTGTATAATCATCAATTACTGACATTGGTAAACGACCCAAAGCAATTTGATTATAATTCAATTCGTGACGATCATAAGTCGAAAGTTCATATTCTTCAGTCATTGATAAACAATTTGTTGGACAATACTCAACACAATTACCACAAAATATACAAATGCCGAAATCAATACTGTAATTAAGCAACCGTTTCTTTCGAATATCAGTTTCCAATTTCCAATCAACAACGGGTAGATCTATAGGACACACACGAACACATACTTCACAAGCAATGCATTTATCAAATTCAAAATGGATTCGACCGCGAAACCGTTCCAATGTGATTAATTTTTCATAAGGATATTGAATAGTTACAGGTAAACGATTTGTATGGGATAAAGTAATCATGAAACTTTGACCAATGTACCTTGCAGCTCGGATTGTTTGTTGACCATAATTCATGAACCCAGTTACCATAAGGAACATATCGTGAATATCCATGAATATTTTGTTTTGTTTCTTTCTCTTGTTTGAGACAAGTTATGAATATCGAAAATCAATCTTTTACAGTGAAAACAGTTGAGACGAAGTTGTTAATAATAGATTACCGAGAGAAATAGGTAAAAGAAACTTCCACCCAAGATTTAATAATTGGTCCATTCTTAGCCTAGGCAAAATCCATCTTGTTGTGATAGAAACGAACAAGAACAAATAAGTTTTAGCTAGTGTAATAAAGATACCAATTGTAGTTCCAAAAACTCCATATGCTTTATTTATTTCAAAAAAACCAGAAACAAATATGTACGGAATAGAGATATTCGAACCGCCCAAGTAAAGAACTGTTACAAATAATGAAGAAATTAATAAGTTTAAATAGGAAGCAACGTAAAATAAACCAAATTTTATACCTGAATATTCGGTTTGATAACCCGCTACTAATTCTTCTTCCGCCTCTGGTAAATCAAAAGGTAATCTTTCACATTCTGCTAGGGAAGAAATTAGAAAAACGATTAAACCTATAGGTTGCCGCCACAAATTCCACCCCCCAAAACCATATTTTGATTGTGCATCAACTATATCAACTGTACTTAAACTATTAGATAATTCTAGTCGGTGATAACATTACTGTTCTCATCGCTATTACAGAACCGTACATGAGATTTTCACCTCATACGGCTCCTCTAAAAAAAAGCCTTAAATCTAAGGACCGGGCCAATTATTTATCTCTTGTGATATATCCCTATAAGATAGATAAGATTTAATAAGATAGATAAGATTTAAATCTATCGGATGGTTCTGAATTCGACTAATTTAATTCTGTCTGTTCTAATAAATAATTAAATAATAAAAAGAAATTCACTTTTATAAAAGATACAAAAGATACTTCTGAATTGATCTCATCCCTAAAAAATGTGAAAAGTTGAGTAATAACTTAATTATTCAATAAAATACTCTTTTCGAATTATCAATAACCCCCCATCATTTTCGATTACGAAAAATAATTACATATTATTTTCTGAATTATGACATGAATTCTATCTCCATGAAAAAGGGATATAAGAAAGAAAAAGCCTCCCCCTTTTTTTCTTTCTATTTTTTTGTTCCTATTCTTCTTTTTTTGTGCAAATAAAAAGGAGACTAAAAAAAAAATTTAAGGATTGTTTCGTTCCTGATAGTCATTTATTTAATCAGTGGAGAGGAGCATACTCTGGATCGGAATTGTGGGGAGTACTGCCTGATTTTTTCTACTAACTTAAAGCCCCAATTAGTATTCTTTTTCTATTATGCGTAAAAGCTCTTTTGGATAATTTACGTAATCCGTGGTACAAATCCTTTGTGTATCTTGGTGTTTCTAACCATCCACTCATGTTTTTTTTAATCCCCTTCCTTATTTATGTTAATACATGTACATGTATGATAATTCATAGTCATACAAGCGGTAGCGAAACTCAATAAGGTTGGTCTTTTGAGCCCGCTTCAAGACAGGATACCTAATCATCCAATCTTGGGGTAAACGGAATCTTATGCTTATAATTTTTTTTTTAATTCTTCTACATAGAAAATGAGACTCAATTTTTTTACTGCAATTTTCAATCATCAGCCATAAATTATATTCAATAGAAGAAGTTGTTTTATTTCACTCATATAACTATCAGATTTAGTTCTTCAATCCGAATTGCGAACAATAATGAAGAAAATGAATCTATGGAATTTATTCTACCCCTTTCCTATAAAGAAAGAAACATAGCAATAGCATCAAAAAGATTCTTGTCTCAACGAATCGCACGTAGAGATATTGATAACACACATAGAGTTAATGGTATTTCATAACTAATCGATTGAGCAGCAGCTCGTAGACCACCCAAAAAGGAATATTTATTATTTGATCCATATCCTGACATAAGAAGTCCAATGGGAGCAATACTAGAAATAGCAATCCATAAAAAAACACCGATATTGAGATCAGATAAAACAAAATTATAGCCAAAAGGAATTACTGAATAGCTTATTAGAATTGATATGACTGATATGGATGGTCCTATACTGAATAAACGAATATCCCCCCTAGATGGAATAAGATTCTCTTTGAAAAGTAGTTTTGTTCCATCTGATAGAGCTTGAAGAACTCCCAAAGGACCAGCATATTCAGGTCCAATACGTTGTTGTATCCCTGCGGATATCTCTCTTTCTAACCATACAATTGCTAATACACTTATTGTGATTCCCAATATAAGAGTAAAAATAGGGGCAAGTACCCATAGAATTCCGTAGACCTCTTTTAAAGATTCCAATTTGGAAAAAGAATTGATATCTTGTAATTCAGTTGTATCAATTATCATTTCAACGATCAACTTCTCCCATAATGATATCTATGCTACCAAGTATTGTCATAATATCAGCCAATTTCATTCTTTTAACTAATTGAGGAAGAATTTGCAAATTGATAAAACCCGGCGGACGAATTTTCCATCTCCACGGAAAACCATTCTGATCCCCTATTAGAAAAATTCCTAATTCTCCCTTTGGGGCCTCAACTCTTACATACAGTTCTTGTTTTGGCAATTCAAAAGTCGGAGACGGTTTTTTACTAATGAATCGATATTCAAAATCATTCCATTCTGGCTCTTTTTCTCTATCAAAACAGCGAATTTCTAAATTCTCATATGGACCGCCGGGAATTCTTTCCAAAGCCTGTTGAATAATTTTTATGGATTCCATCATTTCACCAATTCGAACTAAATAACGAGCTAATGAATCTCCTTCTTTTTGCCATTGAACTTCCCAATCAAATTCCTCGTAACACTCATAATTATCAACTTTACGCAGATCCCATTGTATTCCGGAAGCCCGAAGCATCGGTCCTGATAAACCCCAATTTATTACTTCCTCTCCACCAACAATGCCTACGCCCTCAACCCGTTCTAAAAATATTGGATTTCGCGTAATAAGTTTTTGATATTCAACAACCCTTATTAAAAAATAATCGCAGAAATCCAAACATTTATCTATCCAACCATGAGGTAGGTCAGCCGCTACTCCCCCGATACGAAAAAAATTATGCATCATTCTCATACCTGTTGCAGCTTCGAACAGATCATATATTAATTCTCTTTCTCTGAAAATATAAAAGAAAGGAGTTTGTGCACCAATATCTGCCATAAAAGGTCCCAGCCATAGTAGGTGAGAAGCTATACGACTCAATTCCAACAAAATTACTCGGATATAGCTGGCTCTTTTAGGTACTTGAATATTTCCCAACTGTTCCGGCCCGTTTACGGTTATTGCTTCTGTGAACATAGTAGCTAAATAATCCCAACGTGTTACATAGGGCAGATATTGTATAATTGTTCGGTTTTCTGCTATTTTTTCCATCCCTCTATGTAAATACCCCAATATTGGTTCACAATCAATAACATCCTCACCATCCAGAGTAACAATAAGTCGAAGAACACCATGCATTGATGGGTGGTGAGGGCCCATATTGACTATCATGAGGTCTTTTCTTGTAGCTGGTATATGCATAGGTTTTTCCTCGATTCATTCTTCCATGAATTGTTTAAAACAAAAAAAGTTCATCAAAATTCAAAATGATTCTTCAAATTAACAAATTTGTGACTCCCGAATATCCAACTGATTTATTAAATTTTTATAACGTATTCCATTTTTTTTTTTTGACAAATAAGACAGTAGTCGTTGCCGTTTTCCCAGAATTTTACGTAAACCTCTTTGAGATAAATAGTCTTTTCGGTGCAATTCCAAATGTGAAGTAAGTCTTCGTATCTTATTGGTGAAATTGAATACTTGAAATTCAACAGATCCCGGGTTTTCTTCCTTCTTTTTTTCTTGTGAAATAATTGGTATAAATAAATTTTTTACCATAAAATGAAAGTTCCTCTCCCCCCTTTTTTAGATATTTTTTTATTGATCAGTAATAGTAATGATACTAATTTTTAATTTGGTATATACCATAATCTTAAATTCCTTAAGAATTCCTGATTTTGATTTTTCAAATCAAATTAATTTTTTTATTAATCAATTCAAATAGGTAAAAAAAAATACTATATTTATGTATTCACAAAATAAAAACAAAAAAAAATGGGGCACTTAAAAAAATGAGACGATTTTGTTGATTCATTTTTCGATTTAATAGGTACATTATTTCATTGAATTAGTATTAGTACCCACGCCTCAAAATAGAAGTTAGCACAATGCATGTGCATATTTAGGTGTGTATCCGTTTAGTTTTGCGTACCGGATCGGATATGTACGGTAATGGGAATATAGAAGCAAGAGTGTAGATTAACGAATTTTCAATTGAGGATAGATATGTACCCTCACTATACTGAAACGACTTCCATTATTGGTATCAAACCAATAGCGATTCATACAAGATAAATCTTCTAAACGATAAATTGGCCAAAGAAATAATTTTAAATTGATTAGGTTTTTTTTTTTTTTTCTATCAAAATCTTTATTTTTAGCTAAAACTTGACAACAATTATTGACTTTATTCTCATTGGAAAATGTTGTCTTTCTATAGACACTATTTCTATTCCTAGGAGTGAAACAAATTAGAATTCTCAATTCTCTACGACGTCTAGAGGATAAAATATTTTCAGGAACGGGCAAATCATAATGATTTTTTTCTTGATTTTCTGTTATCTTTTGATCTTTTGTTCTTGTAATGGATTTATCAAAAGTCTTCTTATCAACACGACTTTTTTCTGGGTATCGTGGGTTAATTTGGCGCTTATTCTTATGAATCAACGAAAGCCCTATAGTTTGATACATAATAAATTGTTCATCGTTTTTTCTAGACAGACGAACTGATTCGATAATCAATATTCCCTTTTTCATCAATTCTTTATTTTTATTTTTCCCAAATTCTGTAAGAGTTAAAGCCTTCTGATTCTGAATCACCATAATATCTAGACTTAGTTCTCCTTTTTGAATAGAAGCTATAGCAATTTGTTTTAGATTTATCAATCTAATCAGGAGACAATATATTGTGATATTATTCATTATTCTTTGATTTAAGGAACCCTTCCAGTTCAATTGAAAACTCAAATACTTTCTTAGTAAGAAATTTAGTTCTTCCTCTATCTTGTTCTTGTATTTCTTTTTCGTTATACCCTTATCGTTTGTCCTGTCCGATCCTGCAGAATCTTCTTCAATATCTTTTTCTTGGTTTGAGAGAGATGATTCAAGATCTACTCGACCCGCGTATTCTGCTTTTGCTTTATTTCGAGTCTCTAACTCTAAGTCAAGAGATTTTTTTTTTGATGGTCTAAAAATATCTATTATTTTTTTCTTTCCAGAAATGTTTTTATTTTCACTAACATTTTTATTTACATTAAAATTGATAAAAAGTAATTTGATTGGTACGATCCGCGGATTATTCGTATATGCATTATAAAATATCACAAGTTTTGAAAATAACAAAAATTCCGGATTCGATATGGTGGAACGATTTTGTATTTCTACATCCATTTTCATCCTATCAAAATACTTTCTATCCAGATTTTTTTTCATATCTATAATATCACCTTCTGCTATATAATTCGTGATAGAGATATCGCCAGTTATATCAAATAATTTTTGTTTACGCATGTTGTAATTGTAATTATAACAAATCACCGGCTTTTTTTTATTTGCTTGGAATGGTAATCTATATCCATAGCTATAGGAGTCCTTCTTATCTACATAATTAATAGATTTATATGATAAAAGATCATATCTATATTGTTTTTTCATTTTTTTTTTTTTTGTTAATGAGTTTACTTTTACTTGTTCTTTTTTGTAAAGCATTAATCGGTTTTTTTCATATGAATCACATTTGGTTAAATCTTTACTTTCAGCCACACGACGTTTATTGATTCGATTTCTCCATTTTGGGGGTACTAATCTGGACCATGTGCTCTGAGATAAATCATATTGAGAATGCCCCTTTAACCAATTTGTCCACTGATTCATTACAGAATCGGGGGGGTTCTTATGTCTTAATTTGGAATGAAATATTCCGTGTACTCCAAAAAAATAATCCTTTATTTCATTCTTAAGAAAAAAAGATCTTCGATGATATTCAAAAACAGATCTTAACTTATATTTATATACGTTAATAATGTGGGTTTGGAATAATTTATAAAATACATATGCCTGGGACAAAGAAGATAGGTCATTCTGTGAATTCGTATTCCTAATATTATAAGACTTTTTTATAATCTTAATAAGTTGAATTATACTTTGATTTGTTTTTTCATTCCTTTTTGCATTTGCTTCATTATTATTATTGTAAATGGATTTATTTATCATTTTTTTTGTTGATTTAAGAAAAAGAAAAAGTTGTAGAATGATCCAGGGAATACTAATGATACATATAAAGATATCTATGGATACCCTTTCCATGAAAAAAAAATTAAAAAAAGAATACGACTTACGGGCTAATCGAGCATTTTTTCTTTGTAATATCTGCCAAATATTTTTTTGTAATTCTAATTTTTTAGCATCATAAGTTGTTTTGTTCGAACTAATATTTATCTCTGAAATTAGAAACCCCCTTCTTTTCTTTTCTTTTGTCATTTTTTCTATTTGTTTTCTGATTGTCTTTGTTTTAGCATTCATATTTTTTATTTTTTGTTCTGTCAATGAATAATTTGTCCAATTAATAGATTGAATTGGAATGGGTGATTCATAAATTATTGGATTAGTCGTATTAATTGTTGAATTTTTTTTTTTGAATCGAAATAGAAATAAAGAATTGGGGCGTTTTTTTATTTTTTCGTTTAGAAATAGAATCCTTTTGAGAATACTTTTGATGATCCATTTTACTGTATCTTTTGAAACATTTAGAAACAATTTTGTTCTTTCATTTAAAACTTTTACAACTCGAAAAAAAAAAAATTTAAATTTTTTAATTTTTTTTTTTAGTTCTTTAAAAATGGGATCAAAAAATGAAAGTCGATTTCGGGGATAACCAGAAAAAGGCAATTCTACTTCCATTCCCCAAATTGTTAAAAAACAAAAGTCCTGTTTTTTTTTTTTTTCTTTTTTTTTCGTTGGATTTTTTTCTTTTTCAGAATATTGGAGCTTAGATCTGTGCCAAGGTTTCAGGCGAAAAGGAAATAAAATTTTTATCTGAATACCGTCTGTTAGCCAGTTTTTTGGAAATTCTCTTTCGGATAATTGAACGCCATTATAGGTACATTTAATATACATTTCTCTCTTCCAATCCCTAAAGTCTTCTGACCATTCGGGAAATTGAAATAATAGTATACGAACGATATTTTTAGTTATTATCAATGAAGGTAGTATAATATATTTTCTAAGAATCGATTGGGTTATTAATAAAAAACCTCTTATTACTTGAGCAAATATAATGTTATCCCAGGCTTCTCCTATTTCTATACGTCTTTTTTCCTCTTTTTCGTTTTTTTTTTTGTCTTCTTCTTTTTCATTTTCTTTTGTCTTTTTCTCTGTATAATAATAATTCGAAATTAAAATTTCTGTCTTTTTCCACATCCAATTTTTTAACATAAAAAATATTTTCATTGGCTCAAAAATATCAAAAGAAACGAACGAAGGTTTCTCAATTTTGTCCAAAAAAAGAGGCGAGTGCGCACTTCTTAGAAAGAGTTTCCAAGTACCTATTTTACGCCTTTGGGCGCGTATAGATCCTTTGATTATGTCTCGCCGAAAATCTGATTGTTGTGAATAACGTATTAAAGCCAATTCCTTGTTTTTTTCAGTATTATCAGCATCCCTAGTATCACTATAAGTATCGTCATTCTGTGAGTCATTAGTAAAAATAACTACACGTTTGGCTTTTCTGGAACGAATACCATAACTTTCCGCTGGATTTTTTCCCTCCAGTTGTTGCAATTCGTCTATTAATTTATATGACCATCGGGGAACTTTTTTACTGATTTCTTTTATTCCAATACATTTTTTTCTATTTACAATTGTTTTACCGTTCAGATCAGTTCTAATTGTGTCGAATAAGAATTCGATTTTTCTTTTTTTTTCTTCGAAATCCACCATTTTTATTTGTTTATGTTCTCGAAATAAATAAAGTGTTTCAAAATTCAAGTTTGATACCGATTTTCCCAAAATTTTATTGATTAAGTTCAGAAAAAAACTAATTTCAGTTAATAATGATTTGATATTTA